TTATTAAATAAAATTAATTTATAATTAAAATAAAAAATAAAAATTTAAGTTTTTATTTACAAAAATACTTGTTTAAATTAATTTTTAAAACTTTAAATTATTAATTTTATTGCTGTTAATTAATTTAATAAAATTTAAATTCAAGTTTAAACCAACCGAGTTAATTGACCTTAAAAAGACCCATTTTCCTTCAAAAATTTTGGCTTTAAAACCAATTTTTTCTCATTTTTAAAAATTTTAAAAACTTAAAATAAAAATATTTTATTAACAAAATGTACATTAACATAATTTATTTATATTATTATAAATAATTTATTAATTAATTACCTCAAATTTAATAATCAAATTACTATACAAATTCCCTTTGCCTAAGAATTTAGGCAAATCCATAAACTTTAAAATACACCTCTCGGTTATATTCATTTAATCAATAATAATTAATAATCTACGATTGAAATAATACTTATACTAAAATAAATAACTCATTAATTAAATAAACTTATTATATTCATTCCCCTACCCCCTTTATTAGAATATTTATATAATAATATTATTTATATATATATAACTATTTTTTTTACCAAACAATTTTTAATTATTAAATAAAATTAATTTATAATTAAAATAAAAAATAAAAATTTAAGTTTTTATTTACAAAAATACTTGTTTAAATTAATTTTTAAAACTTTAAATTAAATAATTGATAAAAATTTAATTTATATTTTTAATTAATTTTTAAATTTAAAATAATATATAAATTTTAATTTAAATATTTATTAAATTAATAATATATTTAATTAATAATTAAATTTAATAATTATGAAAGAAATTTTTATTTTGTAAAATTTTTAATTATAAATAAAAAAAGTGCCAGCAATAGCGGTTAAACTTTTTATAAAAAATTAATTTTGTTAATATTAATTAATTATTTAAATAAATTTATTAATATAAATAAATTTTAATTATTTGGTTAAATATAATTTAATTAATAATTAAATAAAATTTATATTTAATTTAATAAAAATTTTAATAATGAAATTTAATAAGTTTTGTAAAAAACTAGGATTAGATACCCTATTATAAAAAAGTAAAAATAAATAAAATATTAATATAGTAAATTTTAATAATTAAATAAATAAATTTGACGGTATTTTAATTTATTCAGGGGAACTTATTATTTAATTTGATACTACACGATAAGAAACACTTATAATTTTATATTAATATATATTCGTTTAAAAATAATTTTTAAAAAATAATTTTTTTAATATTTTAAATAAATAATAATTCAGATAAATATGTTATTAGTTTATAAGAAATTTTAAAATGAGTTACAATAAATTTAAATTTATTAAAAATAATATTTTAATTTAATAATTTATTTTTAAATAGAATTTGATTGTAAAATTAATTAATTAATTAATTTGATTAAAATTAATATTAAAATATGTACAAATTGCCCGTCAATTTAATTATATTAAATTTTTAATTAAAATAAAAGATTTTTTATTAAAAAATTTATTAATAATTTATTAAATTAAATAAGTCGTAACAAAGTAATAATACTGGAAAGTGTTATTAGAATTAAATTTTTAAATACAAATAATTATAAAAAATTTAGTTTTATAATTTTAAATAAATAAAATAATAATAAAATAATTAAATTTTAAAGTAATAAATATAAAATAAATATTTAAATAATAATATTTAGTATTGTAAAAGAAATTTATTTTATTATTAAAAAAGAAAAATTAATATTTTGTACCTTTTGTATCAGGGTTAATTTAAAATTTTTAATAAATTTAATATTTTCGAAATTAATTGAGCTAAAATTTAATTTTATTTAATATATTAAAATTATTAAAAATTAAATTTTAGAAATGATATATTATTCATAATTAATTATATCTAATTTTTTAATAAATGAATTTAATTCATTAAATAATTTTTTATTAAAATATTTAAAATAATATATAGATAAATAATTTTTTAAAAAATTTTAAGGGATAAACTTTAAAATTATTATTATAAAATATGCTTTATTAAAAATATAATTTAAAATATAATTTAAAATTTTAATTTTTTAAAAATATTTAATAATTTATAATTATAATTAAAAATAATTTAAAATTTAAGTTTTTAATAATATTATTAAAATATAAATAAAAATATATTTTATTTAAAAATAATGATTAAATTAGTAAATAAAATTTAATTTATTATATAAATAAAAAACTAAATATTAAAATAATGAATTAAGCAAAATTTAATATTTACCTGTTTATTAAAAACATGTCTTTTAAATTATTATTAATTAAAAGTCTAATCTGCTCAATGAAATTTATTTAAAATATTATTAAATAGCTGCAGTATTTTAACTGTACTAAGGTAGCATAATAATTTGTCTTTTAATTAAAGACTAGAATGAAAGATTAAATAAAATATTAACTTTATTGATTTAAATAAAAATTAAAATTTATTTTTAAGTAAAAAATCTTAAATATAATTATTAGACGATAAGACCCTATAGAACTTTATAATTATAAAATTTAAATTTAAAAATTTACAATTAATATAATTTTTTTAATTATTAAATTGGGGATATTAAAAAATTTTATAAAATTTTTTATAAAATTTAACATTTATATATGAAAAATAAATTTATAATAAAGAGTGTTTAAATAAAAATTAATAGAATAAGTTACCTTAGGGATAACAGCATAATTTTTTTAAAAAGATCTTATTGATAAAAAAGATTATGACCTCGATGTTGAATTAAGATAAATTATAAAAGAAGAATTTTATAAATTAAGTCTGTTCGACTTTTAAAATCTTACATGATTTGAGTTAAAATCGGCGTGAGCCAGATTGGTTTTTATCTATAATAAAATTTTAAATATTTGTACGAAAGGACTTTATTTAATAAATAATTAAAATTAATAATTAATGAATACAATTAATATAAAAATTTAATAACTAAAAATAGTTATATATATATAAATAATATTATTATATAAATATTCTAATAAAGGGGGTAGGGGAATGAATATAATAAGTTTATTTAATTAATGAGTTATTTATTTTAGTATAAGTATTATTTCAATCGTAGATTATTAATTATTATTGATTAAATGAATATAACCGAGAGGTGTATTTTAAAGTTTATGGATTTGCCTAAATTCTTAGGCAAAGGGAATTTGTATAGTAATTTGATTATTAAATTTGAGGTAATTAATTAATAAATTATTTATAATAATATAAATAAATTATGTTAATGTACATTTTGTTAATAAAATATTTTTATTTTAAGTTTTTAAAATTTTTAAAAATGAGAAAAAATTGGTTTTAAAGCCAAAATTTTTGAAGGAAAATGGGTCTTTTTAAGGTCAATTAACTCGGTTGGTTTAAACTTGAATTTAAATTTTATTAAATTAATTAACAGCAATAAAATTAAGTTTAATTAAATAATTATTTAAAATTTTAAATTTGCAGTTTAATGTTTTTATTAAACTATTGAACTATTAAATTATTAAATTTAAAGTTAAAATTAAAGTTAATAGAAAATTTAAATTTCTATATTATATTTTCAAAATATAAACTTTTTCAAGTTCATTAACTTTATTATTTAAAATAAAATTTTATTTCATAGATTGAAAATAATTGGATTAATTAAATAATATATAAAATATAAAATTGTAAGGATTTGACCAATTATTATAAAAGGGTACTCGATAGGTTTTATACCAATTCAAGTTAATATAATTATAATATTAACAAATATTCAAAATGTAATTTGATTTAATGGGTAATATATAGATCTTTGAAATTTATTTATATTATAGATGGGTATAATTAAAATAATTATAACTGATAATAATAGAGCAATAACACCTCCTAATTTATTAGGAATAGAACGCAAAATTGCATATGCAAATAAAAAATATCATTCAGGCTGGATATGAATTGGTGTAATTATTGAATTAGCTATATTAAAATTTTCTGGATCTCCTAATAAGTAAGGAGTAAAACAACATAGTAACATTAGTATAATAATTATTAATAAAAATCCTTGAATATCCTTAATAGTAAAATATGAATGAAAAGAAATTTTATATAAGTTTCTATTAGTACCTAAAGGATTATTAGATCCTGTTAAATGTAATGTTATTAAATGAATTAAAATTATTATTAAAATTACAAATGGTATAATAAAGTGTAAAGAATAAAATCGATTTAATGTAGCATTATTAACTCTAAACCCTCCTCATAATCAAATTACAATTTCATTACCAATTAATGGAATTGCTGATATTAAATTAGTAATGACAGTTGCGCCTCAGAATGATATTTGTCCTCAAGGTAAAACATACCCTAAAAATGCTGTAGCTATTGTTAAAATAAAAATTAAACTCCCTCTATATCAAGTTAAATACAAAAAATATGAATTAAAATAAATTCCTCGACCAATATGAATGAATATACAAAAAAAAAAAAAAGAAGCCCCATTTATGTGAATTAATCGTATTAATCATCCATAATTTACATTATGTATAATATGAATTACTCTATTAAATGCATTATCAATATGAGAAGTGTAATGTATAGATAAAAATAATCCTGAAATAATTTGTAAAACTAAACAAATTCCTAAGATTGATCCAAAATTTCATAAAATATTAATATTTACAGGAGTAGGTAAAAGAAAAATAGTTTTTTTTAATATTTTTGTTAAATTTATTTTATTATTTAATATTTTCATTAAATTAATTATTAATTAGTTGGCGCATAGATTTTGGATTTAAAAAAAAAATAATTTTTACAATAATAATTAGTGTGTATAATAAATAAATTATTAAAAATAGAGTTAAATAATAAAATTTTAAATAAATTATGTTAATATTTATTTCATTATAAATAAAATTTAATTTTAAAATAGAGGATATTTCTAATAATTTTCTATTTAAAAATAATATTATATTAAATAAGTTATTTTTGTAAATAATTAATATTATTAATATATTAATTAATAAAATTTTATATAAAAATATTATTATTAAATTATTATTAAAAATTATTTTATTATTAATAGCAAATCTATTAAAATATAAAAATAAAATTAAAAATCCTCCAATAATAATTAAAAATATTATTGTTGAATAAATTCTTGATTTATTAAAAATATTAAGATTTAATGAAATTAAAATTGAATAAGATAATATTAATACTCCTAAAATTAGTGGATGTATATTTTTTAGTCTTAAAGATATTAATAAAATTCTTATAGAAATAATAAAAATAATTAAAAATAAATAAATTTTAAAAAATTTTATTAATATTATTATTTTCATTATTATACCAAAAAATAGTTTAATTATAAAGAACATTAATTTTGGAGATTAAAGGAATAATAATATTTTATTTTTTTGAAGCTATAAAATTTTTATTTAATTTTAATTTACAAAATTAATGTTTTAATATTTAAACTATATAGCTTTTGTTTAATTTATTAATTATTATTATATTTATATATATAATATCTTGTTTATTATTTTCATTTCTATTTTCACATTTACTAATAACTTTAATATGCTTAGAAATTATAATATTAAGGTTAATAATAATAATATATATATATATATTATTATTAAATTTTGAATATGTTTTATTATTTTTTTTATTAATTATTGTATGTGAGGGTATTTTAGGATTAAGATTATTAATTTTATTTATTCGATTTAAAGGAATAGATAAATTAAATATAATTAATTTATTTTTATGATAATTTTAAATATAATATTAATATTTAGAATATTATTTTTTTATTTTATTAATTATAATTTATTAATATTATATTATCAAAATTTATTTTTTTTAATATTTTTGTTATTTTTATTATATAATAATATTATATTTTTTTCATTAAAAATTTATTATATAATATTTATAGATTATTATTCTTTTTATTTAATTTTATTAACTATTTGAATTATAAGATTAATATTAATATCTCTAATTAAAATAAATTTTATAAAATTATATATTTATAATTTTATTATTATATTAATTATATTGATTTTAACTTTTAGGTCAATTAATTATTTTATATTTTATTTTTTTTTTGAAATTAGAATAATTCCTACTTTATTTTTAATTGTGGGGTGAGGGGGACAGTATGAACGTATTGAAGCAAGAATTTATATGTTAATATATACATTATTTGCATCTTTACCAATAATAATTATTTTATTAAAAATTTATAATAAAATTAATATTTTAAATATAATTTTATTAATAAATATAAATTTAATTAATAATTTATATATATATATTTATTTATTATTAGCTTTTTTAGTAAAAATACCAATATTTTTTTTTCATTTATGATTACCTAAAGCTCATGTTGAAGCCCCTATTAGAGGGTCAATAATTTTAGCGGGAATTATACTAAAATTAGGCGGATACGGTTTATTGCGTATAATATTAATTATAGAAGAATTATGTTTAATTTATAATTACTTTATTATTTCTTTTAGATTAATAGGAGCATTATTAATTAGTTTATTATGTTTAAAACAAATTGATATAAAAATATTAGTTGCTTATTCATCTGTAGTTCATATAGGAATAATAATGTCTAGTTTAATAAGAATAAATTATTGAGGATATATTGGAGGATTAATTATAATAATTGGGCATGGGTTATGTTCATCGGGTTTGTTTTGTTTAGTTAATATTAATTATGAACGTTTATTAAGTCGAAGAATATTATTAAATAAAGGTATAATAAATATTATTCCTTCCATAAGATTATTTTGATTTATTATATGTATTTTTAATATATCTTCTCCTCCTTCATTAAATTTATTTAGAGAAATTATAATAATTAATAGGTTATTAATATGAAGTTTATTTTTATTACTAATTTTAATAATATTAAGATTTTTTAGAGTAGTTTATACAATATATTTTTATAGATCAATTAATCATGGATTTATTTATAAAAATTTAAATAAATTTATTTCAATTTTTTACCGAGAATATTTGTTAATTTATTTACATTTAATTTCTTTATTTTATTTAATTATAATTTTTTAAAATTTATTTAAATAGTTTATAAAAAACATTGATTTGTGGGATCAAAAAAATAATATTTAGTTATAATTTTAAATAATTATTTTTAATTTATATATATATATATTAATAATTTTAAGGTTAAATTTTATAATTTTAAGTATTATTTTTATTTTAATTAAAGAAATAATTTTTATTGAGTGATTAATTTATTCAATTAATTCTTGTGATATTGAATTTATTATTTTTATTGACTGAATAATATTAATATTTATAAGGGTAGTAATATTTATTTCTTCAATAGTAATACTTTATAGTAAAGAGTATATAATAATAGACTTAAAAAAAAAATATTTTATTATAATTTTAATATTATTTGTTATTTCTATAATTTTTATAATTATTAGTCCTAATATTATTAGAATTATTTTAGGTTGAGATGGGTTAGGATTAATTTCTTATTGTTTAATTATTTATTATCAAAATGTATATTCATATAATTCTGGAATATTAACATTACTTACTAATCGAATTGGAGACTGTATATTATTAATAATAATTTTTATAATAATTAATTTAGGGTCTTGAAATTTATTATTTTTTAATTTTAATAATAAATTATTTATTACTATATTTTTAATTATAGTTATAACAAAGAGTGCTCAAATTCCATTTTCAATATGATTGCCTGCTGCTATAGCTGCCCCGACTCCTGTATCATCATTAGTTCACTCATCTACTTTAGTGACTGCAGGAATTTATTTATTAATTCGTTTTAATAATATTTTTATATTAAATAATATAAATTTAATAATTATATATATTGGTTTAATAACAATATTAGTTTCTAGAATAAATGCTTTAATAGAATTTGATTTTAAAAAAATTATTGCTTTTTCTACTTTGAGGCAGTTAGGTCTAATAATATTAATATTATCATTAAATTTAACAAATTATGTTTTTTTTCATTTAATTTCTCACGCTATATTTAAATCTTTATTATTTTTATGTTCAGGGGTTATGATTCATTTTATAAGGGGAGTCCAAGATATTCGTTTTATGGGAAGATTAATTAATGAAGTCCCCTTAGTTATTATATATTTTAATTTTTCTAATTTATCTTTATGTGGATTCCCATTTTTGTCAGGATTTTATTCAAAAGATTTATTATATGAAATAAGATTAAATTTAAATTTAAATAAATTTATTTATTATTTTATATATTTATGTATCATATTAACAATAATATACACTTTCCGATTAATATACTATTTAATTTTAAATTATAACATATATTATACATTAAGAATAAAATTTGATTCTTTTGTAATAAATTTATCAATATTTATATTATTTCTTATAAGAGTTATTTTTGGAAGATTAATTAATTGATTATTATTTTCTTCATTAAGGTTATCTATTATTAATTTTAAAATTAAATTAAATCTTTATATTATAATATTTTTAAGAGTGTTAATTATTTTAGTAATAAAATTTATTAATTTTAATTATAAATTGATATTTAATAAATTAATTAATATTTTAAGAATATTTTTTTATTTATTAAAATTAACTATAATAAATAATTTAAGGTTACTTCAATTCAGAAAATTATATTTAACTTTAAGAGAGATTAGATGAAATGAATTTTATAGAAAAATAATAATAATATTTTTAATAAATAAAATTAATTTAATTTTTATTAATTTATATATAAATAAATTTATAATAATAATTTTAATATTTATTTATTTATACCTATTTTTTTATATTTTTATATAAATTTAAGTTTATATAGTTTAAATAAAACATTATAATTTCATTATAAAAATAATTAAATTAATTTGTAAATAATATATATATATATATATATATATATATATATTATTTAATAATATTATATTATATTAATTATTTAAAGATAATAAAATCATTTTAATATCTTCAATATTATGTTTTTTTTAAACTATTTAAATAATAGAAATAAAAATGATTTTAATCATTTGATAATTAAGTTAGAAGCTTATTATTATTAAATTATTTCTTAAAAATTAATTGGAATTTTTTATTCAATTAAATTATTAACAATAACTTACCTCTTTTTTTGGTTTCAATTAATTTTAATATTTTAATATTTGAATAAATTAATTAAATAATTATAAATTTAAGCCGAAATTAAATACTAAATTTTTAGTTTTATTCAAAAATAAATTTTTATAAAATAATTTTTAAATGCAATTTAAATGTTATATATTTAACTATTATTCAAATTTTATTTTATAATCATTTTAGAGACCCTTGTTTTCATTCATAATATAACCCTACAATTAAAATAATTATAATAATTAAAAAAATATTTTTTATATAAAAATTTATTACATTTAAAAATTTAATAATTGGAAAAATTAAAGAAATTTCTACATCAAAAATTAAAAAAATAATTCCAATTAAAAAAAAATGAGTAGAAAAGGGGAGTCGCAATAAGGAAATGTTATCAAATCCACACTCAAATGAAGTTAATTTATTTCGTATTTTATTATTTTTTTTTCTTAAAAAAAAATTTAATATTAATAAAATTCTTCTAATTATAATTAATAATATATTTATAAATAATAAATAAAATATTTTTTATATTAAATTTTTTAATTTTTTTTATTGGAAATAAAATGTAATTTTATATACTATATAAAATAATAATTTCATCAATAAATTATTGTAAATACAATAATTCAAATAACATCAACAAAATGTCAATACCAAGAAGAAGCTTCAAAGCCAAAATGATGATGAGAAGATGTATGATTAAAATATATACGGATTAGTATAATTAATAAAAATAATCTTCCAATAATTACGTGTAACCCATGAAACCCAGTAGTTATAAAAAATAATGACCCATAAACTGAGTCTCTTAAACAAAAAGATGATTGGTTATATTCATATAATTGAATTAAAGAAAATAACATTCCTAATAAAATAGTTAAAAATAATCCGACTAATCTTTTAAATTTATTTATAAATAATAAACAATGATGAGATCAAGTAATTGTTACCCCAGAAGATAATAAAATAATTGTATTCAATAAAGGAATTTCATAGGGATTAAATTGATTAATATTTTTAGGAGGCCATAATCTCCCAATTTCAACATTGGGAGATAAAGCAGAATGAAAATAAGATCAAAAAAAGGAAATAAAAAATAATAATTCTGATAAAATAAATAAAAATATACCTATTCTTAATAATTGTCGAATTTTTATAGTATGAAGCCCTTGAAAAGTTCTTTCTCGAATTACATCTCGTCATCATTGAAAAGAAATTAAAATAATTATATAAAATCCTAATATTATTAATATATAATTTATATAATTAAATATTTTAATTCTTCCAATTATAGTAATACATATTCTTAATGAAATTAAAAGAGGTCAAGGACTTCTTGTTACAATATGATAAGGATGATTATAAAAATATATTTTCATTAATTAATTAGTTTCTGATGAATATAATGATCTTAAAATAGAAAATACATAAGCTTGAATAAAAGAAACTGCAACTTCTAAAACTACAAGAAGAGACTGAACTAAAATTATTAAAATAACTAAAATTAATCTTAAGTTATTCCCTGATTGACTAATTAATGTTATTAATAAATGACCAGCAATAATATTTGCTGTTAATCGAATTGCTAATGTTAAAGGACGAATTATATTTCTAACAGATTCAATTATTACTATAAAAGGTATTAAAATGTAAGGAGTTCCTTGGGGTGTTAAATGAACAAATATATGAAAAGAATTTTTAATTCATCCAAATAATATATATCTAATTCATAAATTAATTGATAAAGATAAAGATACTACTATATGCCTAGTAGAATTAAAAATATAAGGGAATAATCTAATAAAATTATTTAATATAATAAAAATAAATAAAGATTTAAATATTAATAAATTATAAAAATTTAAATCTTTATTTAAAGAAATTTTTATTTCTTTAATAATAAAATTTGATAATTGATTTAATAAAATTAAATATTTAGAAGGCCTAAATCAAAACAATCTAGGTAAAAATAACATAAAATATATTATTCTTAATCAATTAAAAGAAAAATTTTCTCTTGTTGAAGGGTCAAAAACAGAAAATAGGTTTCTTATCATTTAAATTTAAATTTTATGTATTTTAAATTATTATTATTAATTTTATTTAATATAAATTTTTTATAATTAAAAAAATATAAAGTATTATTTATAAAAATAAATATAATTGTAAAGTATAATAATAATAATAATCAATTTATAGGTTTTATTTGGGGGATAAAAAAATATTAAAATAAATTAATAATTTTAATATGACATATTAATGTTATATAATTAACTAATTTTTTTTTATTCATTAGAAGTATATATTATTTTATATTTTACTATAAATGATTTAAAAGATCATTACTTTAAATTAAGATATCTAATGATTTTTAAATTAAATTAATTCAATTTAAAAATATTTTTAAATTAGTTGATTCAATAACAATAGGTATAAATCTATGATTAGCCCCACAAATTTCTGAACATTGACCAAAAAATACTCCAGGACGATTAATAAATAAATTTAATTGATTAATTCGTCCTGGCATTCCGTCAACTTTAATCCCTATTGAAGGAATAGTAAATGAATGAATTACATCATCAGATCTTACTAATATTCGAATTTGTAAATTTATAGGTAAAACTAAACGATTATCAACGTCTAATAGCCGAAATCTATCTAAGTTATCAAAATCTCTTAACATAAAAGATTCAAAATTTACATTTTTAAAATCAGGGATTTCATATCTTCAATATCATTGATGGCCAATACTTTTAATTGATATAATAGGAGAATATATTTCATCAGATAAATATAAAATTTTTAAAGAAGGGATTGATATTAAAATTAATAAATAAATTGGAAATAAAGTTCAAACAATTTCAATTATTTGATTTTCAATATTTAAATTAATAAAATTATTAAATAAAATTATTATTATTATATAAATAATAATAAATGTAGTTATTAAATTAATTATTAAAGTATAATCATGAAATTTAATTAATCATTCTATTAAAGGAGAAGATGAATCTTGTAAATTTAAATTTAATCAAGTATTTATAATATATGATTAAAAAATATTTAAATTTATTTTATAATTATAGTAATTTCATTATAAGAATGATTTAACGGAGGAAAATTATTTATTCATTCAACTGATGAATTAAAATAATTTTTATATAATATTAATCGATAAGAAACAATTCTTTCTCAAATAATATAAATTAAAAAAAATACACTAATTAGGGATATTAATGATCCAATTGATGAAATTGAATTTCACAATAAATAAGAATCAGGATAATCAGAATACCGTCGAGGTATTCCTCTTAATCCTAAAAAATGTTGGGGGAAAAAAGTTAAGTTTACTCCAATAAATATTGAATAAAATTGAACTTTTAATCATTTTGGATTTAATGTTAGTCCTGTAATTAAAGGATATCAATGAATAGCTCCTCCAATAATTCCAAATACTGCTCCTATTGATAAAACATAATGAAAATGAGCTACTACATAATAAGTATCATGTATTACAATGTCAATTGATGAATTAGCTAAAGTTACACCAGTTATTCCTCCAATAGAAAATAAAAAAATAAATCCTAAAGATCATATAATTGATAAATTAAAATTAATTTTTGATCCATATATAGTCGCTAATCATCTAAAAATTTTAATTCCCGTGGGAATTGCAATAATTATAGTAACTGAAGTATAATAAGCTCGGGTATCAATATCTATTCCTACAGTAAATATATGATGGCCTCAAACAATAAATCCTAATATACCAATTGAAATTATTGCATATATTATTCCTAAAGATCCAAAAGTATTTTTTTTGCCACATTCTATATAAATTATATGAGAAACTATACCAAAAGCAGGTAAAATTAAAATATAAACTTCTGGGTGACCAAAAAATCAAAATAAATGTTGGTATAAAATAGGGTCTCCTCCTCCCATAGGATCAAAAAATGAAGTATTTATATTACGATCAAATAATAATATAGTAATAGCTCCAGCTAAAATTGGTAATGACAATAATAATAAAATAGTTGTTAAAAAAATAGATCACACAAATAATGGAATTTTATCTATCTCTATTAAATTAGGACGTATATTTAAAATTGTAGTAATAAAATTAATTGACCCTAAAATTGAAGAAATTCCAGTTAAATGTAAAGAATAAATTGTTAAATCAACAGAAATTCCTGGATGACCAAGATTTGATGATAAAGGAGGATAAACGGTTCATCCTGTACCTGCTCCTTGGTCAACTAATATCCCAGCTAATAATAAAAATAAAGAAGGAATTAAAAGTCAATATCTTATATTATTTAATCGAGGAAAAGCTATATCAGGAGCTGTTAATATTAAAGGAACTAAATAATTTCCGAATCCCCCCACTATAATTGGCATTACTATAAAAAAAATTATTACAAAAGCATGAGCAGTTACAACAGAATTATAAATTTGATCATTACCGATTAATTGTAAAGGTATTCCTAATTCTATTCGAATAATTATTCTTAATCCCGAACCAATTATACCTGATCAAATTCCAAATATAAAATATAATATTCCAATATCTTTGTGATTAGTTGAATATAATCATTTTAAAATTTTTTTATTCATTATAATAATTTTAATAATTATATTATCTTTTCATTGTAAATGAAAAATTTTTTTTTAAACTAAAAATTATTTTTGATTATAAAATTTTAATAAAAAGTATTATGTCTGATTTAAGTAATAAATTGTAAATTTATTTAAGAATATATAAAATATTCTATTACTAATTATAAATTTTAATATTTTATTATTTATATCATTAATAATTATTAGAATTTTATTAGGATTAAATGCTAATTCTTTAATATTTTTTTGAATAAGAATAGAAATTAATATAATATCTTTCATTCCAATAATTTTATTTTTAAATAAAAATTTTAATGATTCTTCTATAAAATATTTTTTAATTCAAAGGTTAAGGTCATCTTTAATGTTATTTTTTATAATAAATCTAATAAATAAATTTATTAATATTTTATTTATATTTGTATTTTTTTCTTTAATAATAAAATTAGGATTTTTTCCTTTTAATTTTTGATACTTAAATATTTTAAATAATTTATCATGAATAAACTGTTTATTTTTAATAACTATTCAAAAAATTTTACCTTTTTTAATAATTAATTATTTAATCAAATTAATAAATTTTAATTATTATCTAAATAATAATAATTTTAATATTATTAATTTAATAATTATTTTTAGATCTCTAATAAGGATAAGATTAATTTATTCATTAAATTCTATTAAATTAATTATAGGGATATCTTCAATTAATCATATAAGATGAATACTTCTAATTTTAATAATTAATAAAAAAATATTTATTTTTTATTTTATTATCTATTCAATAATTTTATTTAATTTAATTTATTTATTAAAATATTATAATATTAATTTTCTTAATGATCTAATAATATTAAATAATAAATTTTTATTTAAATTTATATTATTTTTTTTAATAATATTAATTATAAGATTACCGCCTTTAATAACATTTTTTATAAAAAGATTTACTATTTATTACTATATTAAATATAATTTCATATTTATTTCCTATTTTTTAATAATTATTACAGTAATTATATTTTTTTATTATTTAAAATTATTTTTAACTTCAATAATTTTTTTGAATAATAATTTATTAATTAATATAAATAATAATTTAATTAAATATAATACATTTATAAAATTTATATTTTTAAGTTTATTAATAATTAAATTATTTTATTGAATCTTTAATATATTATATTTGAGTGTTTTAGCACTAAAATTTTTGAAATTTTAAGTAATAAATATATTTTATTAAATATAAAAAAGAAAATATTATTTCTATTATTAGATTATGAATCTAAAAGTTTTATTAACTTATTTTTAATTTTTTTTTATAAATTTAAAATTAAATAATTTTAAATCAATATATAAATAATAAAATAAAATTTATTATAATTTTAAGTTAATAAAACTATTAACCTTCAAAGTTAAAATTATAATAAATTTTTATAAATTATATATAATTATTATTATAAAAAATATCTAATATGACAGAATAGTGTAATGAATTTAAACTTCATAAATAAAATTTAATTAAAATTTTTATTAGAAAAATGATATGCCTGAATAAAGGATTATTATGATATAATAAATTATGTAATTGTTAAAATTAAAAATTACTATCATTAATTTTTAGTTATTATGGCAGATAAATGTGTTAATTTTAGAAATTAAATATATATAATTATTATTTATATTAATAATATTTTTAATCTAAATAAATAATAATTTATAATGAATATAATTTTCATTGATCAATAATTTAGAAATTTATTTATTAATTAATTTTTATTTTATTAATTCATTTATTATAAATTTATTATTAATTTTAATAATTTTATTGAGATTGGCTTTTTTAACTTTATTAGAACGAAAAATTTTAGGATACATCCAAATTCGAAAAGGACCTAATAAAGTTGGAATTATAGGAATTATTCAACCTTTTAGAGATGCAATTAAATTATTTACAAAAGAGTTATTTTTAATTAAAAACTCAAATTATATATTTTATTTATTATCCCCAGTTCTTAGAATAATATTAATATTAATAATATGATTAATAATCCCAAATTATTTTAATTTATATTATTTAAATTTAAATTTGTTATTGTTATTATGTTTTTTAAGAATAGGAGTTTATATAATAATAATTAGAGGTTGATCCTCTAATTCTATATACTCTATACTTGGGGCTATTCGTTCAATTGCTCAAACTATCTCCTATGAAGTTAGTCTAATTTTAATTATTTTAAGAAATTTATTATTTATTGAGAGATTTAATTTAATAAATATAATTAATTATCAATATTATATTAATTTTATTATATATATATATCCAATAATATTAATATTCTTAGTTAGAATTATTGCAGAATTAAATCGAACTCCTTTTGATTTAGCTGAAGGAGAGTCAGAATTAGTTTCAGGATTTAATACAGAATATATAAGAGGAGGGTTTGCTTTAATTTTTATAGCAGAATATGGAATAATTATTTTAATAAGAACTTTATTTGTTTTTTTTTATTTAGGTAATTTTTCATGAAAATTTTTATTTTTTATTAAAATTTTAATACTAATAAATATTATTATTATTTTTCGAGGGTCTTATCCTCGATATCGTTATGATAAATTAATAATATTAATTTGAAAAAGATTTTTACCTATTATTTTAAATTTAATAATATATTTATATTTAATTAAATGAATTATAATTATTATAATACCAAACAATTTTTAA